GGCGCTTATGCTCTTTGATTGAAGCAGTATCGGGTGCAGTTTCCGGTTGAAGTAGTAAGCAGGTGTTCTCGCACCGCCATCCCGTAAGGAGTGGAGGGCGCCCTTTATAATATGCATGCAGTCATTAGACATTATATGGTATGTGTAAAATGGTAGTTTAAAGGTAGGGAGCTGTTTTGGTTTGGAGCTTCGGCTTACAAGATGAGCCAACCAAGACGTAGTAGACTCATAACTGGTTTTTCAGAGAACTATGACGAGGAATTTCCTGTGCTAGGAGGCAATACAACCAACTGTTCTGAACAGCAAGTAGGTTCTCCTAGTCCATCCCCTCCTCCCAAGTATGGGGATGATGCACCGGAAGATGGAAAAGATGGTGGCCATGAGCTAGCAGCTGATGCTAGCCTAGAACAGGGAGCTGAAAATGCAGATGAGCGTGATGAGGGTTCCTCTAGCGTTGCTTGCTCCTGCCTCAAACACTTCTCCAGCGGCATAATATGCTGGAGAAGAAGAAGTCCTTGCTGCTGGTTACGTGAGTAAATGCATAAAAGAAAATAACAGTACAGAGGCACAGGGGCATTCCCCAGACAAAGATACAACTCAGAGAGAGCCCAAGTTGGGAAGGACTAGACTAGTTCAGTCCATCACCAACTAAGAGACCAAAAAAGGTTCTAGGAGCTACCCAGTCCTAAACACCTCCTCTGAAAAGCCCCAAGATCTTTGAAGCCATCGATTCTCTTACCTTCAAACCCTATCTTTAGCCCTTTTGCTTTAGTAAGTGACTGGTACCCTTTCGGATCCCGTCCTGCAACTTATATCATGTCATTTTATAATCATTTCATTCGTAAGAGGGAAAGATTTCCCTATTGTGAATTGACTGATGCGGTAGACGAAGATGAAAGTCTCCGTGTTGAGAATAACTTTATAAATCTTTTAGAAGAAATAAAGATAAAAATCTATAGATTTTTAAGTTATTATGGTCATAATTTCACTGATAGACAGTTGATGGAACGATTTCCTGTTGGAAAACTCGGCTTTAAAAATGAAGGAGCCGGGAAGCGAAGAATATTCGCAATTCCAAACATGCTCAAGCAGGCCCTATTAAGACCTGCTCACGATTGGTGTATGTCTATCTTGCGTCTTATTCCTATGGATGGGACGTTTGATCAGACAAAGCCTCTCGAAAAGCGAAAATCTATTACTCAATTATTTTCTTTTGTCTGCTGCTACTGATAGATTTCCTATCGGTTGGCAACATCAGATCATTAAGAATCTATTTGGTACGGATTTTGCCGATGCTTGGGTAAGAATGGGATTAGGTTCTAATATTTTCTTAGAACCTCCTTGGTTTAAAAAGAAACCTATTTTTGTTCGGTTTCGAGCCGGACAACCTTTAGGTTGACTTTCTTCATGGCCGCTATTTGCGTTGTCTCACCATGTGTTGGTGTGGATAGCTGCAGATAGAGTATATCCTGGTGATAGATTCCAGCACTATGCTCTTCTCGGTGACGATATTGTCATTGGGGATGAGAAAGTGGCTATAGAATATCGAAAGATTATAAATGATCTTGGAGTGAACCGCTTCAAAATCACTTATATCAAGTAGAGGGGCGTTAGAATTCGCAAAAAGATTTCGAATTCTAGACAAGGATTTATCTCCTGTCAGTATTAAAATGCTACGTCTGGTTAAACACTCGGTGGCTCTTATGCCGGTCTTAGAAAAGTCTTCTATAGACAGCCTCTCGTTAAGCATGCGCTTGAGAGGTGCAGGTTTTAAAACGTATGTTAAAACTGCTCGATCTATGAATAAACGACTGAGTCGTCATTGGTTTCGCCATTGTTTAATATTCTATTCACCAATGGGAGTACGAAAACTCCCTTTCAAAGTGTGGTTAGGTTTCCCAGAAGGATTTATACCTGATTGCTATTTGGAAGGAGCGATCCGGCATTTCCTTTTGTCTTCTTGTGATCGTAGAAGTAGTAATGTTTTAACCAAATTGATTAATCATTTCCACTCTACGGTTCCTGAAGACTTAGGCATATTTGTCGAGAAATCGGTGATTTATCACCTTTTAGAAAATTCTCTAAAATATGATGCTTGGTGGTACTCAGCTAGTGTGGATTATTCTATCCCTATGGAACAATTCTTACGACCTCCAGTCGACATGGTGTCAGTAAACTTGAATCCGGACCAAGTTAATAAATTTGATAAATATGGTCTGTTATTCAGGTGTTACGACCTTGTTCGAACCTTACGTCTGAAACCAATCAGAGCGTTAAGACAACTTGGTTATAGTCCTAAGAATCGTCTCATAGCGAACATTTCCTTATGGAGAGAGAAGAACGGGTAGTTCCCTTTCTTCTAAGCTATTCATAGATGGGTTATAGCAGTTTTAAACAAATCTGCCTATAGCTGTTATAAGACTTTAAGCGCACCTGAGCGTCTTTCCCCCAGGGAATATGAGACTATAAATATAAGGGTCTCAGGGCATCCTGGTGGGTA